TCAATAGGACCTTACCCCTCTTTGTCTGATTCGGGGGGTAAGGTCCTATTGAGTTCTTACTCTTCGGGTAAGGCTTTGTTTGATCTATTCCATAACATAAAAAAAGTTGGAAATTCATCCAGTCAACATAATCATAATATTAGATTCATAGAAATGATAAAAGGATGCTTTGTTTCTGATGATGTTTTTGAAAAATGGAATCCCTTGATTGATTCATAATATCTGTTCCGCCATAGTATGAGGGCCCCTTCCGAAACAAGAAGAAAGAAGGAATCAATTGATTTTTTGGATGACACAGGATTTCTACAGATGAGACATCCTGCAAACCATTTCTATCCTAATTTAATTGAACCTTACTCTACTCTATTCTATAAAAATCCAATTTCATCAAGTAAAAAAAGACTCTTAATGTTCCGGTTGAAAAGGGAAAATCTTGGATTTTTGCACATATCCAAATCCTTATTTATTATCTTATCTTAAAATTTTATTTTTTTTTTACTTGAAATTTGATAAGTTCGTTGAAGAAGTTCTATTTGTTTACTAAGCCATCCCCCTTTTTTGTTTGTCCGCCACTTCTTATGAATCTAAAGAAAGAGGTTCCGATAGACCTGGAAAAGAAAACAGTAATCTTTGACGAACAAGATCAAGAATCATTATTATTTCGACACAAGAAAATTCCTTTTCTTGTGTCGAAAATTAGGAAGACAAGTAATCCCTCCCAGAATCATTCTTTCATTTATCCCTTGCCGCGTATTCTCTTCCTACTTAATGTTATGCCGCCTATTGTCTATTAGAATTCGATTCTATTAGATAGAAAAAACTATTGATGCATTCCATGGCATTTACAATCTGGCAATAAGAAGCGTCACACCGCTCCAATTTGGATTGAAAAAAAAAAAGGGGGGGGTCAAGTAGTCTTCTTCGCAATATACATACTATTACTAGGAATGGGATACAAGCAATTCCCGGCATCTCGCAGAAAAGCAGTATAAACAAAGCAAGACAAGGGGCTTTCCATATCTTTTTGGATCATACATAATTGCATTGATCAACAATAATTCGGCCCTTTTTACCAACTTGATGAATCCGTGGATCTAGAAATTCATTTCGGACAATTGAACCTTCTCAAACTGTTTCTTTTTGAGAACCAAAAAGATTTGTGCTAGGATAACAGATGCCAAGAAGAACAACAAACCTTGGACACGTAATGGATCTTGAAGTACTATTTCTGCATCTCCCTGACCAAATCCACCCACATTGGGATTACTCGTTAATGGCTGATCAAGCTTGATGGATTCACCCTCTGAAACAAGAAGTTCTGGTCCTGGAGGTATAATATCAACCACTTGGTGTCCATCCGATGCATCGGCTATGCTTATTTCATATCCCCCTTTTTCTTTACGTACTATTCTGCTTACTATACCAGCTGCTGTAGCATTATAGACTGTATTGTTACTCTTGCTCCCGTCGGGATAAATCTGACCCCTTCCCCTGTTCCCGCCTACGTATATGGGATATTTTAAGAAGTGAACGTCTTTCTTAGTAGAAGGGTCCGGAGAAAGAATGGGAAAGACGATTTCACTATATTTCTGACCAGGAACAGGACCCACTACAAGAATATTTCTTTTAGTGGGGCGATAGCTCTGAAAAGACAGATTGCCCATCTTTTCTTTCAGCTCGGGAGAAATACGATCGAGGGGAGCTAATTCGAATCCCTCGGGTAAAATAAGGACAGCCCCCACATTCAAAGCCCCCCTTTTACCATTAGCAAGAACTTGTTTCAGTTGCATATCATAAGGGATTCTAACAACTGCTTCAAATACAGTATCAGGAAGCACAGCTTGTGGAACCTCAATATCCACGGGCTTATTAGCTAAATGGCAATTGGCACATACAATACGCCCGGTTGCTTCTCGTGGATTTTCATAACCCTGCTGCGCAAAAATAGGATATGCATTTGAAATAGATGTCCGAGTTATTACATATATCATGATCAATACGGAAATGAATCGAGTCATCTCTTTCTTTACCCAGGAAAAGGTATTTCTATTTTGCATGGTCCAATAATTGATCCCGGAAATTTCTACAATAAATTAGGTAGGTAGCTAGCATAGTTCCCTATCCATGATTCTGCCATTGTACTGGAATAATTGTACTGAAGTATAGTAGGAATCCCCTGGGCGGGTAGAAGTATAAAGAGTGAGTAAGCTTCAAAACGGTTTGTTTATGTACGAAGTAGCATCGCGATTTGATTGATATCAGCAGATCAAATGAGTTCTTCATTCATTCATTGAATGATAAATCACTACAAGTGAAGGAGATACACGATTTAAATAATGGAAGATCCAATATTTCAAAATTGTATCTAGAATGACTGGAAAAGTGGAAACAAGACCAGATATAATTTGATCGTTATGAGCAAATCCAAAATCTTTGTAGACCGAACCAATCATTAGTTCCCACCCCCGGGGTGAGTGGAATCCGATACATAAATCAGTTAATAAAAGAATAGAAAAAGCCTTTATTGTGTCGCTTAAGTTATAGAGGAATTCCTGAACCCAAGAATTCAGAATGACAAGTTCTTCATTACCCAGAATAGAATAACCACTTAGAATAGCAAAACAGATTATATTTGTCGAGAAATCCAAAAAGATATGGATATGATCTTCGTTGTGCATTTTGACCAATTGCATCGTCTCTTTGTGGATTCCTATACGAAGCTTTTGTATCTGTGTCTCCGGGTACTCTTTTATCATTTCATCCAACAGGAATAGTTGTTCTAATTCTATGAATCTTTCTAGAACGTTCTTTTCTTGAATATCATTCAAAAAAGTTTCGGATTGTCCGGTATTCCACCAATTAGTAACCCAAGGTTCCAGACTTTTATTAAATGAGAGAGAGATCCACCAGGGCAAAAAGACTATAGATGCAAGATACGGGAGGGGAGTCAATGCTTTCTTTTTTGACACTTTTCATCTGTGAATTGTTAATGAACCCGCTTCATTCGCCGACTCTATCTGATCCGATATTTCTATGAAGCATGAGTTCTATAACAAGGTATGGAACCTATGGATCTATTCCTTTTTTTTTTTGAATTGTTTAGTCTTTGGATCTAGAAAGAATATAGAAATAGAAATAGAATAAGGGCCCGTTTCGAATGAAGAAATAATCAAATACTTTTCCCAGATATCTCAGTCGGTCAAATTCGAACCAATTCTATCTTCATTTGTTCTTTCGATGAATGCCCAAAAGAACCGCTTGAAATAATGAATATTATTTTGATTTCGAGACGAAAGAACTCCCCTCAATTATTTTTTCGAAATTTTCACTGGCTACCCACGACCCAGGAATAATTGAGGGGATATTTCTGAAAAATATTAATGATGAAATCCGAAATAGGTGACAAAACGAGAGAGAAATTGGATAGTTATGAGAGATCTAAACGTTTGGTTATCCAGGAGCTAAAGAAAGGATCAAAAAAGAAACATCGATTGACAAAAGAAAGATAATTAACGAGATATGATACATCTGTATCTAATGTATTAATCCAAAGTATTGGCCCTAAAAAGAAAAGAGAAATTATGTATTCCGAAATGCTCTGATATGTGTGATGAATACATACTTATTAGGCTTGTTACTAGTAGAATTGAGTTCTATATGCAGAAAAAGGAGTTTTGGTCGATCAAAATTGCTTCTTATTATGGTTGTTCCGTATACGTCCGCCTGCTTTATTCTATGGGCCACAGAAGGATTACCAACGGAACGGGGGAAATAGAATCTAACATGTTTTCCTCGAATGAACGTTCCGAAGAAGCTTCAGTTATATTTAAAAGGGGGTTCCTGGGTCCCTTCCCTCATGCTGAGAAAGCACTCATTCCCTTCATTTCAAAATACTTCAATTGGCACGCGCAAGAAATAGGCCAATTCAGCAGCTTTTTGTTCAATTTCTCGTGGAGTCAAATTTTCGTCAGTACGGGTCAAGGGAATGGCGCCCTGGCCTCTGATTTCCATATAAAGGACACGTCGAGGATAAAGACCCTCTTTAACTTCCATTCTGATCGATTGAATCTCTCTCATAAGGAATCGAAGGAAGATGCGACGATTTATTCCAGGAAATCCCCAACGAAAAATACACACTATTCCTTCTTTTCTATCGAATCGATCATAACCGCTACCTACATTCCACGAAATTGTGCACCACAAATAGGAACTAATGAACAGACCTGCGATCCCATAGAAAGACATCACGATTCCTTGGGGAAAAAAAAGGATTTGCTGAGACGGGAATAAAGATATCAGATTCCTACCAAGATAACTGGAAGTTCCAACCAATAAGAATCCTAGTGAACCTAAAAAAAGGATACAGGCCCAGCAGAAATTACTTGTTTTTCGAGACCCCGTTATAAGTTCTATCCATATACGTTCTGATCGGTAGTTCATACTAGATCCAGTTGCATCCTATTGGAATTGAGAGAAGAGAATAAGCCAAATGAATTTGATTTTACTTTTTTTATTTTGCTCCCGAAGTAACTCTCATCAACTAGCACTATTATGACGCGAACTATTAGGAGTAATTCATCGAATCGGTTAGATATAAAATAATAACATCCCCTTCGTATAATACCACCACTATGTATATCTACATAATATAGATACGTTAACTTTCTATTTCAGATATCCGCTCTGATCCATTTTAAAACAGCTATCCCCCCATATACATGCATTTATCCATATATAATGTATCCGCATGTATAATCACTTTTTTATTTGTGCCCGGAGGGAGCCACATGTCGTATCATATTCCACTAAATGGATATCCCTATTATGATCCAAGTCCAAGTAATAAATTGATGAAATTTTGTGCTATCAGGTCTAAACAATCTTGTTTTTTTGAACATGAAGAGATAAAGAAGCCATTGCAATTGCTGGAAACACTAAGCCCACTAAAGGCACAAAAATAGAGGGTAAATTGAAATCTGTCATAGAATGGGTGCCTCGATTTAATATTTGTACCTGTTATAAAGATATCTTATCTTATGATAAGTATATCTATTATAAGTATTATTAAGTATATAATAAGTGCAAGGAACGTAGAGCTAAATAAGTGTATCTATTCACCTTTCTACAAGAAATAGATGGATGATAATCCACTTTATTATTCTTGTTCTACCGCCCTTATCTTCTAATAAAGAGTTTCTTACGAGTTTCCTAAGGATTTGTTAGAATCCGATCCAACAGGAATTCATAGTCAAAAGTGTAGGTCCTCGGGAGATATCAAAATATGCAACACTTCCCTTATAGATTTGAATTATTCTATATATATTAATACGATATATATTAATATAAAAGAAGGGAACATGAAATTCTTTTGATTTTTTTTCCCAATTCCATTCCGCGGAAGGAAGAATTCACTCTTTTCCTCCTGATAGGGGGTTCCTGATTACTAATCATGAATAGGGGTAGGATAAAAAATCTGCATCAAAAAAAGTAATTATCCGAAACTTCCTATAGAACTTATGTTACCAAAGAAAACTCCACTCTTCTTATTTTGACTTTGATTCCGATGAACTAAAGTTCGCTACAAATAACTGAGCCTAGCGCTCTACTTGAATTTTGATTCAAGGGAAAGAAACCGTGTAGCTGAAATAATTCACTCAGAACACCTTTTAAAGGATTACGTGGTACGATTGGATCAAATAAGCCCTTATGGAATAAATACTCAGCTGCTTGTGAACCGTCAGGTACTGTCTTATTCAATGTTTGTTCAATTACTCTTTTCCCCGCAAATGCAATGTAGGCATTGGGTTCAGCAATAATAATATCTCCCAACATACCAAAACTGGCCGTTACTCCGCCGGTTGTAGGAGATGTAAGGATTGATACATAGAATAACTTTTTATTGAATTGATAATCATATAAAGCGGAAGATATTTTAGCCATTTGCATCAAACTCAAACTTCCTTCTTGCATGCGTGCTCCTCCAGAAGCACACACCATAATAACAGGTAGAGATCTATTAGCAGCATATTCGATCAACCGGGTGATTTTCTCGCCTACTACGGATCCCATACTACCCCCCATGAACTGAAAATCCATAACCCCAATGGCTATGGGAATCCCATTTAGTTGACCTATGCCTGTTTGAACAGCCTCAGTTAAACCTGTCTTTCTTTGATACGAATTGATACGATCTCTATAAGGTTCCTCTTCCGAGTGAAATTCAATGGGGTCAATAGAGACCATGTCTTCGTCCATAGGATCCCAAGTGCCCGAATCAACCGAAAGTTCGATTCTATCTGAACTACCCATTTTCAAATGATATCCACATTGTTCACAAATATTCATTTTTGACCTAAAAAATTTCTTATAATTTAATCCATAACAATTTTCGCATTGAACCCATAAATGTCTGTATTTTTTATTTCCATCGAAATCATTAGATCTTCCTCTTATATTGAAATCACTGCCATTACCGCCAGTTCTTATACTAGAACTCCCCCTGTCACTATCACTTACACTTTCACCACTACAAATGTAACTATAAATATAACTGTAAATGTGATTGTCGCTACCACTCGAAATGTACTTATCAATACTGATTTCAGAACGAAGATAACTATCAATGCAACTATTAATGTGATTATTCCAACTATACGTAGTATCATACATATAATGATCATAGTAGCGATTGTCACTCTTAGACCCGCTATTCAGATAACTAGAAAAAGCAGTTTCTAGTTCACTCAGAAAAGAACTATCATTGTCAATCTCAAAAACCCGATTTTCAATATCAAAATATACGGAATAACTGTTACCATTACTATCCCTAACTAAAAAAGTGTCATCAGAGATGAAACTCCAAATGTCCCTGACACCGAAAAAATGATCAACATTACTGCAACTATTACTTTCGCGCCAACCATGATTATGATTGTTTTTATTCGTATCATTTAGAATGGGATCTTCACTTCCACTGGTATTTCCAACAGGACGACCAAGACTGTCCATTGATTTACCTAGCCCACACCTGTGTTCTAACTCCTCGTTAGACAACATTGAATTGAACCACCATTTTCCCATAGATCCTTCCTGCCCCCTATTTGAAAATACAATAAATGAATAGTCATTCGACGAAAAATCATTTTACTATTTCATTTCCTATCGGAATACGCATATAGATCCAATCACTAGGATTATTAACTAATAACGAGTAACTATTGAACGAAAGAGATGATTTTGTGGGAATCGGGAGTATCAATTCACTATATATGATGGAACCTTTTCTTCAATTATTATAAATAGAAGATAGGTTTCTCCCATGTTGTGTACAAACTCTCATCGAAAAGATAAATATTTGTTCCCTCCTAGGAAGGATTCATTTTCGTATAATCTCGTATAATAATAAGTTTCTAATGCAACACGGAATGAAAAGGACAATATACAGGATGAGTAGAAGAAGTTGTGACCCTTGGCTCGATCTATGGTCCGAAACAACGGGAT